GAGAGACTATGAATAAATCTATTCCTACTTTATCCATTCTACTAAAAGTAAGTCACTGCCCAAGGTATGAAACATGCTTTGTACTCAACCCGATGATCCACACCTTAGGGCCGAACCCAAAAAGATGTCACTTTCAACTTGCGAAAGTTCTTCGAGGTCAAACCATCAATCTTAGGGCAATTCTCAATTTAACCCAGAACACTTTTTAGCTTTTAACAGAAGGAATTAGGCATACTCTTAGGTAGTCCCCTAGCTTTGTGGTACTATATCTTGTCTATACCTAAGAGGGACTTCTCGAATGAGAATTCATACCCGAACTAGGAGATCCAGCTTGCCTTGAAGTAGCCTTGTGGCATAGATAGCGATTCCTACAGAGAGAGGGCGTTTGGTTCAGTTTCACTCTGAACAATGTCCTTCTCTGTTCCTATTCCATCCTTCCTCTCCTAACTTTGGCAAGGAAAGACAGCTCTTAGCGCGCAAAGCAAGCAACGGAAACCTCTGCCCCTGCCCCAGCTCCTACGGATCAAAGCTAGGCCACACAAAAGAAGGAAAGGTAGGCAGCCTCAAGGATAAGCGGTTGAGCAACCGAGAAGAGCTACTCGACTAAAAGACGCGAGGAAGCGAGTGAAAAGGGGAGAGGAAGATGACTATCTAAAGCCGATAGTCCGGTAGGTCCTTGTAAGGCGAGTGAAAGGAAGTGACTCGACCGATAGGTTGAGGGAGTCAGGCAGAAATTTTTATTCCTAAGAGGTATGATAACTGCACCATTCAAGATCAATGCTTGCATCCGTAGATAGATGGGCGAGAGATGGACGAAAGCCCTTGAAAGTTGAACTGATTCTTATCTGGTTGTTCAAAGCTTGCCTACTTTTGATGACATGAGATTCAAGACTCCCCTTAAAGTAAAGGCAGCCGATCCCGACTTCTCTTAGACTGGGTTGTCAGGATTTGCTCGCAAACAAACTTGCTTCTTGCCCATGTACTCGTAAGGTACCCCTGAATCTCTAGCCTCTTCTTGATCCGGCTCATGTTCACCTCCAGCTCGATTCTGCCTCCTTCCCTTTCTGCGCTACATCGAATGGCATCGGCTCCCTTCTGGGAGTCACCCAGTCTTTGTCTTTCTTTGGTTGGAATAAACAAACCGCAACAGGCACATTCCCCTTAACAACAAAACCCTAGCTTCATGGGACCGAGAAGGAGTCCTTCGCCGTCCATGGCATCATCAGGAGCACCTTCCCTTCGCTTTATTATTAGTTTAAGATATAGCTTTCGGTGAAATATTGATAGGGAACCCCAGATCTCCTGGTTTGTGAGCCAGGTTCAACCCTTTTGGCACGAGATGCCGTTACACCATACACGGTAGGCGAAAGACCAAGCACAAATCTCGATGATTAAACATTTAGGTATTTCGACATGTGATTCACTGCCGAAAGCTCCTTCTTGTACGCTAGCACTTGAGGGAGGTGGTTCGGCTACCTTTTTCGTCTTCGGATGGAACAAAATTTCTTTTTCTCTTATTACTATGCCATTGATGAAGATTCATAGCTTGGGAAAAGACCTGAAATCCTACCTTTCGGCATTGCGATAAAGTGTTGACAGAGCAGAGTGAAAGGCACCACATCGAGAGAGAGGGCAGTAGGTGGGTGGAAAGAGTGCAGGAGGAAGGCCAAAGTCCAACCTAAGCTTGAGGCAATCCATTTCTTTCAGAAAGCGTTAAGGGTAGATCTTTCCGTAGCAGGATGAGTCCGTTCCGTTGTTTTCCAGTGGATCGGGGCTAGGCTATGGTGCTTCATGACATGTGAGGACTAAAGGGCTGAGATAGATAAGGAGAGAGGCAGCAACCAAGACCGAAGACAAGGACAATGAAGCCGAAGCTAGGGCGAATGAAGCTAAGTCGTCAAATCGATGGTCAGATGAAGCTAGGTCGGAAAAGCGACGGGCGAAGGCACGAAAGAAAAAAACGAGCCCAGAGGCCAAAGCCAGAGCTAACAAACGCACGAGAGACCAACTATAATGTGCTCAGAATCTAAAGCTTCGACAAAACCATTTTTAAGCTCCAAATGCGGGCTTGTAGAACGTTTTCACTTGTTGAGCGCGATGAGCAGAGAGGCCGAAAGGGTTGAACGGGATGAGGGCTTCTTTAGAAGGCAGCAACCAAGACTGAAGCGAGGTTCTGAAAGACCTCAAACAAGACGGAAGCGAAGGACAATGAAGACAGGCGATCGAAGTGATTCCAGCGTATGCTCGCCTCATACCAAGCACCACAGGGTTCAGCAAAAGCGATGCGCAAGAGTGAGACCGCCCCCCGAAGAACGAAGAAGAGGAGACTCCTGATGATCCTAGTCAGGTTGGTTAAGTTGTTGGTTCAACTACCTCGGAACACCGCCAAGCGGCTCCTCTTCGCCCTTGAAAGCAGCGCTTGAAAGGATGCTTTGCTCCCTGGATCAGTCAGTCCTTAAGTCAGTCAGTAAATAGTCGTCCCGGTAGTGGAAGAGTCCGATTGCCTAGTAGCCCTAGTGGAAGTGCTTAATGCGAGTGTGATTCTAGCGTATGCTCAGTTCCGACACACTACTCTACTCGGAAGGGGCTTATCAATCACGTTGAGAGCATCTTTCCATGGTAGGGGCCGCGCAAGCGCCTCATGTCTATAAGAGCAAGCTTGCGACCCGTTTCAGTTATATCGACCTTTGACGATGGGGCTGCGCCTTCGAGATGGAGAGAGTTAAAGACCCTGGAAACGGAACCCGTGGTCTCAAGTTCCCCGATAGCTTGCGTCTGCTTCTTCCTCAACGCAGCAGGTCTGGCCTCTGAACCGCCTTCATGGGTCACCAATTGTGAGGTGTGGATAGGCAGAGACGCATCAGACATCGGATCAGTGATAGTCGTAATCTGAACTTCATTGCTGTGAGCAACATGTTGTTGATCCGGATGGCCGTCCTCCGATGAAGATTTTTCGAGCGGCATGTCAGCTGTTGTAATTGTCACAGCCTTGGGGGAGGCATGAACGATTGCAGTTGGAGTTGCTTCCTCTTCACGAACCATAATAGTTGTATCCTTATCTGCGCCCTTCTGAAAGATTTGAAGATGCTTAAGAGCAATTTATCGACCCTCTTTTGCTGCTGCAGTATCTTTAAGAGCTTGATCGTCTCCTTGAAACAGATCAGAGCTCAGCCGAGCAACCGTATTGGATACAGGAATAACTTCTTGTGGTATCACTTTATGATATCCCGCAGATCGTGAAGTCGCCTGGTTTATCACTTGCTTAAGAGTCAGTCCTTGCATCCGCATCTGAGACAGAAAGAAAGCAATCCGCCGATCATCTCTCTTTTTATCGTTTCTAATAAGAAGAAGTGAAGTGCTTTTTTCGTCTGGTTAAAAGCAAGGGTCTGGATTGCCAGTCAGTCTAGTGAAAGCGGAAAGCTCATAGTGATAAAAGACACTCTTTCTGTTTTGATCCGGCCAGAGAGATCACTTTCCGTTGCAAAAGGGATAGTGACAGTCGGAAGGCAGTGACGGTGGTAGAGAGAGAAAGTCAGTGTTGCAGGTCTAGTTCAGGGACTCTTTTGCAAGTTCTTCAAGCCTGCCGTGAAAACTCCTTCTGTTCTGTGCAAGTCCATGGAGTTTTTTTCGGCTTTTGAGTCAGGAAATCGCTCCACTTTCGGGCAAGTCAAGTTAGGGACGCTCGTCAGTAGAGCTTTCAGTTTGCTTTCCTTCCGGCTAGTGGGCTCGTTCCTCTAGGGCTATCGGTTCATAAGGAAAGCAGTTCCTTCTCTTCTTTCTGTTCTTGAGCGGTTTATAGGGCAACTCGTTGAAACTACTCGTAGATTCCTTTACGTTTCAGGCGCTTTTTCGGTAGAGTGAGAAGTATAGTAGAATTTTTGATTTTCGATGCGGAAAAAAGACGCAAGTGACGCACTCTTTCTGAAGGGTTATTCGGTGACTTGATGCTCGGCACCCTACTCAGCACTGTGCTACTCGGAAAGTTCAATAATTTTATACTTGATGCTTTAGTATATTTGGAGGCTTGGTAGGCACAATAGGAGTTATGTTGCCTTGAGGGGCTGCGTGGAGGCAGTTATGGTGATGTACGGAAGCACGTGTTGGCCACAGTACTAGTCCTAGGTTGTAAATATAAAAAAATGGATGGACGACCTGATGCCCGTGTCCTAGTTAGTTGGCAGAGGAAGATTCGAACTACCTAGTAGGCTTCCGTGGTCGGCTCCCCGGATTTGAAAGTTCAGCCCTACCACCCTATACTAGAGTATAGTATTTTTTCCCTATCTAAGCTATTGAGGCCTCAAACTCATCCGCTTGTAAATTCTTTGTGTAATACTCACTCGTAAATGAAAAAATGATTGGTGTAAGAATTTTTCACTGATCAGGTGTGATCAGTCTCATCCGTGTAAGAATTTTGAATTCCTCTTCCAACCCGTCCCGGAATGGGCGTTATGGCAAAGAACAAGAAGAAAAAGAAAGAAGGAATTTGTCCAATAGTCACAAATGGTGCCTCCACAGGTTGACATCCGATCCAACCTAGTAGTAAGCGATCCGCCAAAAGCAACCAAAATATTCCTTGGTGAATCGGGCGAAAACTTGAACTACGCACATACATACTTTTAAAAAAAGGTAAAGCCAAGAGAGATATAAAAACTGGTGCTATTGCGGCTACACCTCCCGATTTGTCAGGTATACTGCGAAGAATGGCATGGATCGGTAGGAAATACCATTCCGGCACAATATGAGGCGGGGTGGGCATCGGATTAGCAGGTATATAATTGTCGGGATGCCCCAAAACATTAGGAGCATAAAAAATCCAAATGGAAGAAAAGATAGCAGAAGCTACCCGACCTACTAGATCCTTTACATAAAAATAAGGGTAAGAAGCAATTTTTTCCATCTCTGAATGTACACCCAATGGATTATTTGATCCATATTGATGCAATGCGGCCAGATGAAGAAGACTGGCGCCTACTAAAATAAGGGGGAGTAAATGATGGAGACTAAAAAAACGATTTAAGGTGGCATTGTCCACGGAGAAACCACCCCAAAGCCAAGTCACTATGGTATCTCCTACTACAGGTATGGCGCTAGCTAAGCTTGTAATTACTGTAGCTCCCCAAAAGCTCATCTGACCCCAAGGTGGTACGTATCCTATAAAAGCTGTCACAATCATTAATAGGAATATGACAACTCCGAGACACCGAACAAATTCCCTAGGACTGCTATAACTCGCATGATATAGACCACGAAAAATATGAAGGTGAACCACAATGAGAAACATACTTGCCCCATTAGCATGCATATAACGGAGCAACCAGCCCCCTTCAACATCTCTCATAACGTGTTCTACGCTGTTGAAAGCTAGATCCACATGAGGTGTGTGATGCATAGCTAAAAAAACGCCAGTCACTATCTGAATGACTAAACAAATACCAGCTAACGGACCGAACCCCCACCAATAACTAAGATTGCTCGGGGTTGGATAATCTATCAAATGCTGGTTAAGTGTGGAGGATATCGGTTGTTTAAGAAGAGAGAATCGTTGGTTCCTTATAGTCATTTCTCTTTTCTATCGTGACAACTCCTCTTCCCCCTTATTTACCCCCTTGCCTTGATGGAAATTGGCTTCGCAGCGCCCTGAATAATCAAAAAGCTGCATGAGAAGATTCATCCCATTTTAGCGAGAGGGAGGCAGTGAATCACCTGGGCTACGGATTTTTCGGTTTATTGATTCTAAAAAGAACGTCATTCGGAAAAAAAAACTGCCGGTTTCTTAAGGCTTCAAACGAACGACTAGTCATTAAGAAACCTATGAAAGATAAGTAAGGAACTCCTTTCATGAAGAAGTTTTGCCTGCGTGCAAACTACCTACCCCTTTTCAAAAGAAGGTCGATTTCAATCTCAACAAAGAAAGAACTAAAATGAAAGCAACATTGCTTGTTGTCCTATTACTCTTTCTTTTTGCCTGCCTTGTGGAGCTTTGGAAAGGAGAGAATTTTCAGTGTTGAAAGTCACTCTCGTAATTATTGGACGAGAGAGAGTCAATATGATATTGGCGTTGGTTCTACCAACGAAACGAAGCACTTTTTGGTCTTTTTCATTCGGAACCCTATTAGTAAGTATTAGTAAGCGGGCCCACACCCAGACTCTGACTTCAATGGTGGGAACAACCTCAGCACTCCGGCGTGAACATGAACAAGAGTTCTCTAAATAAATCTATTATAATAGTGGTCGATCCCTCGGGAGTGACATTCGTAACTTTAGATGTTGTTCACGCGGTGATCTTCTATCTTTCCAAGAGTACTACCCTGTAGTCTATGTCTGGGGAGACAGGTGCGGTAGAGAGGTCCCCCACTTCGATTCCCGTCTCGTTAGCATCTCCGATCCGAGAGTTGGGATGACTCCGTTAGGTCTTTTCGGTCCGGAGCCGGACGGTAATGGACCTACAACCCTTGCTTGTGGACCAGCTGCAGAGCTAACCTTTGTTCTATTGGTTTGGTGGTTGCTACCAAGACGATTTCTTTATGCCCATCAAAGGACCTCGAGATGCTAATCCACGAAAAACGATACGAGAAATGCGAAAGAACTCAACTACGGAACGAGGGCGACCCGTGGAAATACATCGGTTTCTTACTCGTGCAAAGGAACTATTTCTTGGCAACTTGGACAACTTATAACGATGTTTGTCCCGCATATCAGACGGAAGATCGGGATCTTTACAAAAGGCTTTATAAAGCTTTCGTCTCAATTCATATTTAGCCGCGAGCAATCTACGTTTGTGATCTCGTATATTTCGCTTCTCCGACATCTTACTTAGTTTCTCCCTCATCTTTTAGCAAAAAGCCGCTCCACGGTGGTAAAGTCTCATCTTTTGTGTTTGCCGAAGTGACAATAGTCACATTGAACCCTCGAATATGCTCGAAGATCTCGAAATGATCTTCCAGTTCCGGGGAGAATTCGCAAAACTCCGTTTCCATCGAAAATTTCATGGGGTTTTCCCGTATTTCGACCGGAGAATCTAACATAGACATTACTGTCGAGATTCTGACCAAAAAATTAGACATTCCATGCCCTCGGAGAGCGCTTTGTCGTGCAAAGTCACTGACATATCCTGTGTCTTTTTCGGACCCCAAGAATGGATTGGATCGAAACGACTTTCCTGCTTGGAAATAAGGGCCCCTTTCTGTCTGTATGAATCTCTGACCGCGCGGAATCTCCATAGCCAATTTTCCATATTTTATTCTGAAATCAGAGGCTGCTTTTGGTACTAATCTTATTTCAAACGATCCAGGAACTTCCATAACGTTGGCGTGATTCGGTTTGAGCAACGGATCCTGACGTGATACATCTTCGTAATGAAAATGGAGTGGAAACATCATGATGAGTTGGCTTTTCCGGTTTTTTTGAGAATGAGCACTGTGAACTATCCGCTTCAAAAAGGATAGTGGATCGAACCGAAACCAACGTTAAGTAAAGTCAACGACTAAATAGCGGAGTAAATGAGCTTCTGTTCTAAATGCGGTATTTCCTTAGTTATTCTTTCAGGGTCTTTTGGCTCGCAATAAAGCTAGGGTCCTGATCGAGCAAGACGTAGTCCTATCTATCTACCTCTCCAGACACAATATCTTGAGTACCCGGAACCATGTTCAGTGCTGCAAAAGCGTAGCTGTAGCCCCTAACATCTTCGGCTCCTCGTTTTTATTCAATTATGAAATGACTCATTTTGATGGAGATTTGTAGCATCATTCAAGTAAATACAGATTGAGATCGTAGAAACATGAGCTTGTGATATAGCTACACCTAATTCCGGACCGGTTAATGCTAGAACTATAAATAAAGGACCAGGATCTCCTATTAAATAAAAAAAGTTATTCAAAAATAGCATAGTCCAAGCAGACCCACTTAAAATCTTTACTGAACTATGACCGGCCATCATATTAGCAAATAAACGTATTCCTGAGCTTAATGCACGAAAACAATGAGGGATTAGCTCAAGGAGTACTAAAAAAGGTGCTAACGGCAGTGGGACTCCTGCAGGTAATGAGAAGCTCAAAAAATGAAGCCCATGTCTTTGAAATCCAACGATCGTAATGCCTATAAAAATAGAAAATGAGAGAGCCAAAGTAATGAGAAAATGACTTGTCACTGTGAAGCTAAAGGGTATCATACCCTGGGGATTACGAAATAACGAAAAAGTAAAAGTGACCGAGATGCGAGGGGAAAACTTTTGTTTAACATTTCCGGAAAGACCACCTATTTGTTCGTTTACCGGGTTCGGCACGAAATCATGAATAAGCTCTACCAAGGATTGCCAAGCATTTGGCACTGACTTTCCCCCTCCCTTTTTCGTAACAAAAAAAATCAGAAGTAGGACCAAACCGAGAGTGAGCAGCATAGACAAGGATGGATTTGTGAATGAGAAATAAAAGTTGCCTATCTTCATAGGAATCAATGGGTGAATGGAAAATTGCTCAAGTGGGCTCATTCGGGTTGCCATTCAACTCTTTGATATTAAATTGTTCTGTTTCCTTTTTGGGACTCTATTTCATTTAAAAAAAGAGGGTCCGCCGTTGTTAACCGGGGAAAGCGTGGGACTTGAAAAGAGGATGGGAGACAGGGGAACTCCAACAAGTAATAGAAGAGAGGAGAGGGCCCTCTAAAAGCCGTACTGCTGCTGTTGTTTCTATACGAAAATTGTGTGAATTTTGTTAGCGGCAGCTATCCTGCATTATACTTGAACTGAACTGTAATTCCGCCTCCGTTTTTTATAGCAGCATTCCTTTCCAAAAAAAAAGTAAGAGAAGAGAGTTAGTGCTCATTGACCTCCTTTTTGTTGTTCGAAGTCAATGAATTCCTTTCTCTTACGCAATTATAGTTGGAAATGCTTTAAGCGCGTATTGATACTTCTTAAGTTGAGGAGGTTTTCGGTTTCGCCTTTCCCCTTGGGCTTTTTCTTCTTATGTAGTTGAAGATACAACTTGTACTTTTGAATGTACGAATTCTGTAGAAAAGCTAGTATCTCGTTAGCATTGCAACAACACGAATAGAGAGCGAGATACTGGAATACTCGGGGAAGGAGCGCTCTCTCAAAGTGTTTTACGCGTTTGCCTTGTATCTTCCTTATGTCGTTGTCGATTGATTGAAAGAATTTGTTTTTTAACCTATTAATGGGTGCCCTTAACTCCAAGTTTCTGTCCGGACGAATTGATATTAGGACTCCGAGAACTAAGGTAGAGCATGGCTTGCTTATTCCTCGAACGAGCTCCAAACTAGTTGCTTCCAGTTTGAGCTTAGTCAAGGCCTCATTAAAGAATTGCTTGAACCTTTGGCTTACCATTTCTGAGTTGGCTCCTTCCTTAATAGCAAAAGCTATATCGTCAGCGTAGCGCACATACCTAATTCTCGCTTCTTTACTCATAAAGTCTTGCATCTTCACATCAAGTTGGTGAAGAAAGATGTTCATTAAGACGGGAGACAACGGACTGCCCTGAGGGATCCCATTCAAAAAAGAGCCAAAAGTATTACCTTCTTTATCTCTTATTTCCGTCTTTTATAAAGCTGAAAAATGGAGTTACAAAAGCCCTCACTGCTCTCACCCATATCTAAACCAATTCTTCTATTTAGAAGAGTGTGATCAATGTTATCAAAACAACCAACAATGTCTGCTTTGATAAATCGATCTACTGTCCCCCAACTATCAACATGCGCGAAGAAGGTAATGGTCCTCCCCCCTTCCTAAAGCCATGAGAGTTGGTCAGAAAGACGTCCTCATAGACTATATTGAGGAGTAAGGAAAGGGCTTCCATGACAATGAGGTCCTTCTTGCATGGTGTTATAGGGCGCATTTTTCCTGGCTTGTTAGGCTTTGGAATCCACGACCTATGCATCTCCGAGAACTGAAAGCGACATTCCAATACTCGGGTCTTCAAATCTTCTAAATGAGAATTTTCTGTATAAATTTTTTTTATACACCGCAGGTTTCTTTGTTCAATATAAAGTA